AGATGTCCCATTTGAGAGAGTTGAAGGATTGGATTCTAGGTTGTTTCATGGCCCTGAGGTAAGAACCAGATGCCAGGTATAGTTCCGTGATAGAAACCCCCACATTAAAATGGGCCCGGAGCGAGAAGAGGTATACGTTCAAGCAAGGATTGTTGGTTTCTCGAGGCTAGGTGATTAAGGTTCCTTGGATAATTGAGGTCCATAGAGAATTGTCCCGAGTATAGAATGAATGCACGATTAAGCACTATAATGTCTTATGTAATATATATAAACTACTGTACATGCTTAATATTCATGGGGACTAGCAATTAATGCACGATATACATAGTATGCCTTATGTAATATATATAAACTACTGTACATGCTTAATATTCATGGGGACTGTGGGTTGGTAGTTGGTAGGTTAATTTTGGGTTGTGATATGGGGCTTCACTTGGTTTATTTTTGGGGGAATAAAGACATACTGGGCAAGCACAGTATGGGTATGTGCAATATATGAATTATGGAAGTTATAGGGTTGGTTTTTGGTATTGCAAGGAATAGTTTAAGAAAGAATTTCAGCTTTGGGTGCTGATAGTGGGGCTGTTGCTTCTTCCTTGAAGTCTTAGGGAGGATGTGTTCTCCTTTTTTGGTTTACAAGACCAAAGTATTTTATATACTACAAAGACTCTTCATTTGAGGAGGCGGTTTTCAATGATGCCTGAGATGGGTATTAGGATAAGTAGAATTGAGAAGTATGAGATGGAGGCTAGTTGGCCGATGGTGATAAAGGGGTATTCTACGGGTTGGCCACCAATTCATGTTAAGGTCAGGAGGTCTGCTACTAGAAATCAAAATAAGCACTGGCTTAGTGGTCGGAACATTATTCCTCGTTGTTTAGAGGTGTGGAGGATTGGGATGATTGCTAGGATTAGGATTGAGAGTACTAAGGCTAGGACTCCTCCTAGTTTATTTGGGATGGATCGGAGAATTGCGTATGCGAATAAGAAGTATCATTCAGGTTTAATATGGGGAGGGGTATTTAAAGGATTGGCAGGGATGTAGTTGTCTGGGTCTCCTAGCAGGTCTGGTGAAAATAGAACAAGTAGTATGAGTGTTAGAATTAGTGCTAGGAGGCCTAGGATGTCCTTGATTGTGTAGTACGGGTGGAATGGAATTTTGTCTGAGTCAGATGAAATTCCTGAGGGGTTGTTAGATCCTGTTTCGTGAAGAAATAGGAGGTGTACTGCTGCTAGGGCTGAGATGATGAATGGGAGGATAAAGTGGAAAGCAAAAAATCGTGTTAGGGTGGCTTTATCTACTGAAAAGCCCCCTCAGATTCATTCTACTAGGTTGGTTCCGATATATGGGATTGCTGATAGGAGGTTGGTAATTACGGTTGCTCCTCAGAAGGATATTTGGCCTCAAGGTAAGACATATCCTATAAAGGCTGTAGCTATAACTGTAAATAGTAATAGAATTCCAATGTTTCATGTTTCTGAGAAGGTGTAGGAGCCGTAGTATATTCCTCGTCCTACATGTATATATAGGCAGATAAAGAATATGGAGGCTCCGTTGGCATGTGTGTATCGAATAATTCAGCCATAGTTGACGTCACGGCAGATGTGAGTGACTGATGAGAAGGCGGTTATTGTATCTGATGTATAGTGTATGGCCAGGAAGAGGCCAGTGAGGATTTGTAGGATTAGGCAGACTCCTAGTAGGGAGCCAAAGTTTCATCATGCTGAGATGTTGGATGGGGCAGGTAGGTCGATGAATGAGTGGTTAATAATTTTAATGAGGGGGTGTGATTTTCGAATGTTGGTCATTAAGTTCTTGTAGTTGAAATACAACGATGGTTTTTCATGTCATTGGTCATGGTTAGATTCCATGTAAGAATAATGATAACATACATTGTATTTATTTTAAGTACAATTTTTGTGGTGAGCTTTGTGAGTTTTTCGTCAAAGCCTTCTCCTATTTATGGTGGGTTTGGTTTGATTGTGGCTGGTGGTGTTGGTTGCGGTATTGTACTAAATTTTGGAGGGTCGTTTTTGGGTCTAATAGTTTTTTTAATTTATCTAGGGGGTATGCTTGTAGTGTTTGGATATACTACGGCTATGGCTACTGAGCCTTACCCTGAGGCGTGAACGTCTAATAAGGCTGTGTTGGGAATGTTTATTATGGGGGTGTTGGCAGAGTTATTGACTGCCTGCTATATTTTGAAAGAAGATGAGGTCGAGGTTGTATTTAAGTTTAATGGTGCGGGTGATTGAGTAATTTATGATACGGGTGATTCGGGATTTTTTAGTGAGGAGGCCATGGGTATTGCAGCATTATATAGCTACGGAACTTGGCTAGTGGTTGTCACTGGTTGATCTTTGCTTATTGGTGTGTTGGTAATTATAGAGGTTACTCGTGGAAATTAAATAGAAATAGACTAAGGGTTAAGGTAATTATGAAAGATAGGAAGTAGAGTTTAACTAGTCCTTTCTGATTAGATACGGTAGTCGACATTTTTATTTGGAAGTAGGAGATGGATTTTGGTAATACATTTTCTAGTCAAATTATGTCTAGTAGTATTGATGCGGATTTTTGGCTTATAGTTAGGCTTATTTTTGATGGGAGGCGGTGTATTACGATTGGAAAATACCCTAAAAGGTTAGAGAACTTAAAGAAATTTGAGGGGTAATTAAATTTCAAGTTTTTGGCCACGAAATTAAGTTCTAGTGCTAGGATAAAGCCTATGATAGTTACGGTGAGGGCAGTTAGTTTCAGATAATAGGGTATAGTTATTTGCGGAATGGTTGTTGGAGGGATATTATAAGAGATTAGGTATCCTGCAAAGATGCTTCCAATTAGGAGACGTTTAATGGAGTTGATAAGGTAGGTATTATTTTCATTGATTAGGTTCAAGGCATTGAATCGTGGTTGTCCTAGGAGTACAAAGAATATAATTCGAGTACTGTAAGCAGCTGTAAGGGATGTGGCAATGAGAGTAATTAGTAGGGCTCAGGCGTTGGTATACGACGTATTGGCTGTCTCGATGATTAGGTCTTTGGAGTAAAAACCTGTTAGGAAGGGCATGCCTGTTAATGCGAGGCTTCCAATAATGAGGGAGGTAGTGGTAAAGGGTATTGGTTTATATAGTCCGCCTATTTTTCGAATATCCTGCTCGTCGCTTAGGCTGTGAATGATTGATCCTGAGCATATAAATAATATGGCTTTGAAGAATGCGTGTGTGCAAATGTGTAAGAATGCGAGGTAGGGTTGGTTAATTCCGATAGTTACAATTATTAGGCCCAGTTGGCTTGAGGTTGAAAAGGCGATGATTTTTTTGATATCATTTTGTGTGAGAGCACAAATGGCTGTGAATAAGGTTGTAATAGCTCCTAGACATAAGGTGAGGGTTTGCATGGTTTTGTTTTGCTCTATAAGTGGATGAAAGCGAATTAATAAGAAGACTCCGGCCACGACTATTGTACTTGAGTGGAGTAGGGCGGAGACGGGAGTTGGGCCTTCTATAGCTGAGGGTAGCCATGGGTGAAGGCCGAATTGAGCGGATTTGCCTGTGGCTGCTAGTAGGAGACCTAATAAGGGGGTGTTTAGATTTTCATGTTGGGTAATAAAGATTTGTTGGAAGTCCCATGCATTTGAGTTGGTAAGGAATCATGCTATGGCTATGATAAAGCCCACATCTCCAATGCGATTATAAAGGATTGCTTGTAAAGCAGCAGTGTTTGCGTCTGTTCGACTATATCACCATCCAATGAGTAGGAAGGATATAATACCTACTCCTTCTCATCCGACGAATAGTTGAAATAGGTTGTTAGCGGTTACTAGGATTATTATAGTAATTAGGAATATAAGGAGGTATTTAAAGAATCGGTTGATGTATGGGTCTGAGTGTATGTATCACATTGAGAATTCTATGATTGATCATGTTACGAAAAGTGCTACGGGGGTGAAAATGATTGAGAAGTAGTCTATTTTAAAGCTTAAGGATAGTTTTAGGGTTTGGATTGATAGTCAGTGTCAGTTTGAGATAACTGCTTCTTGTCCTGAAGAGATAAATATTATAGTTGGAATTATGCTGATGATGAAGGCGTAGGAGATTGTGGTTTTTACATAGTAGGGGTATAGGCTGTTTTTGTATAGTCGGGTATTAGATATAATGATGGGTAGTAGTAAAATAAATATCGCAGTTAGTGTGAAGGAGGTAAATAGGTTTATTACTTTTATTTGGAGTTGCACCAATTTTTTGGTTCCTAAGACCAATGGATTACTTCTATCCTATAAAAGTTGAAAAAGCCATGTTTTTATACATGGAGGCATGAATTAGCAGTTCTTGCATGCTTTTTCGGTAAATAGGAAGGTTTACACTTCTATTATTAGATTCACAATCTAATGTTTTTGTTAAACTATATTTACAGTAAATGGTACCTAGTACAATTTTGGGGTTAAGAGATAGGAGGAGAAGAGGGAGTAGGTGGAGGGCTATTAAGGTGTTTTCTCGTGTAAATGATGGGTTGATATTTTTAACGTGATGTGTATATTTACCTCGTTGGGTTGTAATAAGCATATAAAGAGAGTATAGGGCTGTGATGATGATATTTGTACCTATGAGAATAATAGTTATGTTAGATCATGAGAAGGAGGCCATTACTACAAATAGTTCTCCGACTAGATTAATTGTAGGTGGTAAGGCCAGGTTTGCGAGGCTGGCCAGTAGTCATCAGGCAGCTATTAGGGGGAGGATGGTTTGTAGGCCTCGTGCTAGAATTATTGTTCGGCTATGTACTCGTTCATAGTTTGAGTTTGCAAGGCAGAATAGTATGGACGAGGTTAGCCCATGGGCAATTATTAGGGCTGTGGCTCCTATGTAACTTCAGGGTGTTTGGATCAGTACTGCTACAATTACCAGGGCCATGTGGCTCACAGATGAGTATGCGATTAAAGATTTTAGGTCTGTTTGACGTAAACAGATAGAACTTGTTATGACTATTCCTCATAGGGATAATATTATGAAGGGATATGCTATTTGGTTTGTTGCGGGGTTTAATATAATTGTGATGCGCATTATTCCGTATCCTCCTAGTTTTAATAATACTGCGGCGAGTACTATTGAACCAGCGATAGGAGCTTCAACATGTGCTTTTGGCAGTCAGAGGTGAAGTCCGTATAGGGGTATTTTTACCATGAATGCTATTATGCATGCTAGTCAGAGGAAAATGTTGGATCAGGTAGTTGAGATAGGCTTGGCTCAGTACTGAATGATTAGGAAGTTTAGGGTTCCTATTGTATTTTGGATATATAATAGTGCAACTAAAAGAGGTAGTGAGCCTACTAGGGTATAAAATAAAAAGTACAGACCAGCATTTAGTCGTTCTGTCTGGTTGCCCCATCGGGTGATAATAATTAGGGTTGGGATTAGTGTGGCTTCGAATAGGATATAAAATATAATTAGTTCTGTAGCGGTAAACGTTATAATCAGGAGGAGTTGCAGGAGGATGAGTATTGTGATATATAGTTTTTTTCGAGTTAGGGTTTCTTTTGATAGATGTGACTGGCTGGCTACGAGTATTAGTGGTAGGAGTCATGTTGTTAGTACTAGTAGGGGTGCAGAGAGCGAGTCTGAGAAAAATAGTAATGAGAAGTTTAGACTATTATCGCCTAGTTGATTTAAATAAGAGAGGCTGATAAGGCTAATTAGTAGACTATAGGCTGTTGAATTAATTCAAATTATGTTAGGTTTTGATAGTCATGTTATTGGTATAAGTATAGCAGTGGGGATAATAATTTTTAGCATTGTAGGAGGTTTAGGTTTTGTACGTAGTCAGTACCATATGTATTTGATACTATTACTAGTAAAGATAGGCCCAGTGCTGCCTCGCAGGCTGCGAATACTAGTAGGATAATGGGGGTTATGCTGGCTAGTGTGAGATGGTTGTTTAGGATTGCTACGGTTATTATAATAAATAGGGATAGTATTATACCCTCTAAACACAGAAGAGAAGATATTAGGTGGGATCGGTATATTAATAGTCCTATGAGTGATATAACAAAGGCTAGGAAGATGTTAATATAGACTATGGACATTTGATAATTATAGGGTAAGCTATAATCTAATGAGTCGAAATCATTTGTTTTAGTTTAAACTAATTATCATATTCAGTTCATTCTAGTCCCTTTTGGGTTCATTCGTAGGCTAGGCTTGCAGCTAATAGTGAGATTAGTAAAAGGGCTATAGTAAGTATGGTTGATAGTTTGTTCGTTTGTGAGGCTCAGGGTAGGGGGAGTAGTAGTGCAATTTCTAGGTCGAATAGCAAAAATGTAATGGCTACTAGGAAAAATTTCATGGAAAAGGGGAGGCGGGCAGATCCTATGGGATCGAATCCGCATTCGTAAGGGCTTACTTTTTCTGCGTAAATATTTAGTTGGGGTAATCAGAATGCGATGAGTACGAGTAGCGTGGATAGGAGTGTGTTGATTAGTAAGGCAAGTATTACGTTTATTGTTCCTTTTCGGACTGCACCGAAACTGGTTGATTGGAAGTCAACTGTACTTATTAATACTAAAGGAGCATGATCCTCATCAATAAATAGAAACGTATAAGAATAGTCAAACTACGTCTACGAAATGTCAGTATCAAGCAGCGGCTTCAAATCCGAAGTGATGATTTGATGTAAAGTGATATTTTAGTTGGCGCAAGAAACATACAATTAGGAAAGTAGAGCCAATAATTACATGCAGTCCGTGGAATCCTGTAGCCATAAAAAAGGTGGACCCGTAAATCCCGTCCGAGATTGTAAATGATGTCTCATAATATTCGGAGGCTTGGAGGAGTGTAAAGTAAACTCCTAGGGAGATTGTAATAAATAGTGCTTGAAGCATATGTTTTCGGTTTCCTTCTATTAAACTGTGGTGGGTTCAGGTGATTGATACTCCAGAGGCTAAAAGTACGGAGGTGTTGAGTAGTGGGACTTCCAAGGGGTTTAGGGGAATAATGCCTGTTGGTGGTCAGCATCCTCCTAGTTCGGGGGTCGGGGCTAAGCTTGAATGATAAAAGGCTCAGAAGAAGCCTGCAAAAAAGAACACTTCTGAAATGATAAAGAGGATTATTCCATATCGAAGGCCTTTTTGAACGATTGGTGTATGGTGGCCTTGGAATGTGCTTTCTCGAATGATATCCCGTCACCATTGGTATATGGTTAATAGGTTGGTGGTTATTCCAAGGGTTAGTAGTAGTGTTGAGTTGTAGTGAAATCATATAGCCAGACCTGAGGTTATTAAGAGGGCTGAAAGGGCCCCTGTAAGTGGTCATGGGCTAGGGTTGACTATGTGGTATGCATGAGTTTGGTGGGTCATTAGGTATTATCATGTAGATATAGACTTACTAGTAGGGTGAAGACGTAGGCTTGAATTAGGGCCACAGCGAATTCAAGGATTGTCAGTAGAATAAGAATAATAGAAGTAATTAGGGCAAGGGAGGTGCTAATGTTTGTTAAGGTTAAGGCAGCCCCTCCGATTAAGTGTATTAGTAGGTGACCTGCGGTAATGTTAGCTGTGAGTCGTACGGCCAGGGCTATTGGTTGAATAAATAGGCTAATGGTTTCAATGATCACAAGCATTGGAATTAGGGGAATGGGTGTTCCTTGTGGTAGAAAGTGGGCTAGAGATGCTTTAGTTTTGTGGCGAAACCCGGTAATTACGGTGCCGGCTCATAGTGGAATGGCCATTCCTAAGTTTATTGACAGTTGGGTGGTTGGGGTAAACGAGTGGGGTAATAAGCCTAGTAAATTTGTTGACCCAATAAATAGAATAAGGGATATTAGTATTAAGGCTCAAGTCTGTCCCTTGTGATTGTGGATGGCTAGTATCTGCTTTGATGTTAGTTGTACTAGTCATTGTTGTAGTGAGATTAGGCGGTTATTAATTAGTCGATTGGGTGATGGGAATAGAATACTTGGAAACATAATAATTAGGACAACAATAGGTAGTCCTATTATTGTTGGGGTAGTGAAAGAGGCGAATAGATTTTCGTTCATTTTTTTTCTCAGGGGCTAGGTTGTTTTAGTGTGATTGTAGATTTGAGTTCAGGGTTTGATGGGTACAGATATTTTGAAATTTTTAGTTGGAATACGATAAATAGTGTTATAATTATTGATGTAATAGTAATAAATCAGGTTGATGTATCTAGCTGTGGCATGTCATTAAGGGGAGGTCTAAGCTCCCAGTCTCTAACTTAAAAGGTTAACGCTTAATTTAGCTTCTTAATGAATTTACAGTATAGATGCAGATCATTTTTCAAAATATGTTAGTGGGACTAGTTCGAGGACAATGGGTATAAAACTATGGTTTGAGCCACAGATTTCTGAGCACTGGCCATAGTATAATCCGGGTCGTGTACCCATCAGAGTTGTTTGGTTTAGTCGACCTGGAATAGCATCAGTTTTTAGGCCTAGAGATGGGACAGCTCATGAGTGTAGTACGTCTTCTGATGAGATTAGTATACGAATAGTTATCTCTATTGGTAGGACTACTCGATTATCGACTTCTAGCAGCCGAAGTTCTCCTGGTTTTAGTTCTTGAGTGGGAATTATGTAAGAGTCAAAATTCAAGTCTTCATAGTCGGTATATTCATAGCTTCAATATCATTGGTGTCCTATAGTTTTTACCGTGAGAGAGGGATTATTGATTTCATCCATTATATAGAGAATTCGTAAGGAGGGTAGGGCGATGAGAATTAGAATAATGGCAGGCAGGATAGTTCAGATGGTTTCTACTTCTTGAGCATCTATTGTGCTTGTGTGTGTAAGCTTGGTTGTTAATATTAGTGAGATAATATAGAGGACTAGTGAGCTGATTAGAAACACAATTATTAATGTATGGTCATGGAAGTGTAGTAATTCCTCTATGATAGGGGATGTAGCATCTTGAAAGCCTAGTTGAAGAGGGTATGCCATGGAAGTATATAGGATTTAGGCCTATAACTTAACTTTGACAAAGTTATGTAATCATTTTACTAATACTTCTTAATTGAGAAAGACATAATGGTTATGGCATTGGCTTGAAACCAGTTAAAGAGGGTTCGATTCCTTCCTTTCTTATTTTAGTAATACGTAAGTTGGCTCTTCAAATGTGTGATATGGAGGGGGACATCCATGTAATCACTCAAGGTTAGTTGTGGTTAATTCTACTATAGCCACTTCTCGCTTGGATGCAAAAGCTTCTCATACTATGAAAACCATTAATATAACTGCCGTTAGTGAAATAAAAGAGCCTATTGAGGAGATTGTGTTTCAAGTTGTATATGCATCAGGGTAGTCAGAATAACGTCGTGGCATTCCAGATAGCCCTAGGAAATGCTGAGGGAAGAATGTTATGTTGACGCCTACAAATATAATTGTGAAATGAATTTTTGCCCAAGTATTATCAAGAGTATACCCTGAGAATAGGGGGAATCAATGGACGAAGCCTCCTATAATAGCGAAGACTGCTCCTATTGACAAGACGTAGTGGAAATGAGCTACTACATAGTATGTATCGTGAAGAACGATATCTAATGAGGAATTTGCTAGTACAATTCCCGTCAAACCTCCCACGGTGAACAGGAAAATAAAGCCTAAGGCTCATAGTATGGCGGGGGACCATTTAATATTACCCCCGTGAAGGGTAGCCAGTCAACTAAATACTTTTACTCCAGTAGGAATGGCGATAATTATGGTGGCTGATGTAAAGTATGCTCGTGTGTCTACATCTATTCCCACAGTAAACATATGGTGGGCTCATACAATAAAGCCCAGAAAGCCGATTGATATTATGGCCCAAACTATTCCTATATAGCCGAAGGGTTCTTTTTTACCTGAGTAATAGGTAACAATATGCGAGATTATTCCAAAACCGGGTAGAATTAAGATGTATACCTCTGGGTGACCAAAAAATCAGAATAAGTGTTGGTATAAAATAGGATCTCCTCCCCCAGCAGGATCAAAGAATGTAGTGTTTAAATTTCGATCTGTTAATAGCATGGTAATTCCTGCTGCTAATACTGGGAGCGATAGAAGTAGCAGGACTGCAGTAATTAAAACTGATCACACAAATAGGGGTGTTTGATATTGAGATATGGCAGGGGGTTTTATATTAATAATAGTGGTAATAAAATTAATAGCACCTAAGATTGAAGAAACACCTGCTAGGTGAAGTGAAAAAATAGTTAGATCCACGGATGCTCCTGCGTGGGCCAAGTTGCCGGCTAGAGGTGGGTACACTGTTCATCCAGTTCCTGCTCCGGCCTCCACCATAGATGAAGCGAGTAGAAGTAGAAAGGATGGAGGAAGAAGTCAGAAGCTTATATTATTCATTCGGGGAAATGCTATGTCTGGGGCTCCAATTATTAATGGGACTAGTCAGTTCCCGAACCCTCCGATCATGATAGGCATTACCATAAAGAAGATTATTACAAAGGCATGAGCAGTGACGATCACGTTATAAATTTGATCATCTCCTAGTAGTGTACCAGGTTGACCTAGTTCGGCCCGGATTAAGAGACTGAGAGCGGTCCCCACCATTCCGGCTCAGGCGCCAAATAGAAGGTAAAGAGTACCAATATCCTTGTGATTAGTTGAAAATAATCAGCGGTTTATGAACATAGGTAAAATGGCTGAGTAAGCATTAGACTGTAAATCTAAATACAGAGGTTCAAGTCCTCTTTTTACCAAGTCCTGTGGTGAATATCATGTTGAATTGCAAATTCAAAGAAGCAGCCTGACGCTGCCGGGGCTTCTCCCGCCTTTTTTTTCTAGACGGCGGGAGAAGTGGATTGAAGCCAGTTGATTAGGGTATTTAGCTGTTAACTAAAATTTCGTGGGGTTGGAGCCCACCAATCTAGTAAGGGCTTAGCTTAATTAAAGTGTTTGATTTGCAATCAATTGATGTGAGATAGGTTCTTGCAGTCCTTATAGTGGTTTGTGTGCAGAAGTTAAGTCTATGGGGCTTACTTAGAGCTTTGAAGGCTCTTGGTCTAGTTTAACCTAAACTTCTAATCCAGGATGGATAGTATTGGTGTGAGTGGAAGTAGTATGGTTGATATTACGATTAGAGGGGGTAGGAAAGTTATTTTTTTTGTGCAATCAAATCGTCATTTTATTTTTATGCTGTTGTTTGAGGGGAATATGGTAAGTGCAGTAGTATATGTTAGTCGTATGTAGAAATATAGGTTAAGTAGTGCTGTTATGGCTAGTAGTGTTGGTATCATGATTATTTCGTTTTTAGTTAATTCTTGGATAATTATTCATTTTGGAATGAAGCCAGAGAGTGGGGGAAGACCGCCTAGGGATATTATTAGTACTAGAATAAGTGAGGTAATTAAGGGAGTTTTATTTCATGTTTGTGATAGGGATAATGTTGTTGTGGTGGAGTTGTATATAAATAATATAAAGGTGGTTAGTGTTATAGTAATGTAGATAATTAGGTTTAGGATTATTATTGTGGGGTTATACATTATGATGGCTGTTATTCAGCCTATGTGGGCGATTGAGGAGTATGCTATGATTTTTCGTAGTTGTGTTTGGTTGAGGCCTCCTCAGCCTCCAATTATAACTGATATGATGGATATTGTTAAGAGTAGATTAGGGTTGATGGTGGATGAAATTTGATAGAGAATAGATAGTGGTGCGATTTTTTGTCATGTTAATAAGATTAAGCCTGATGATATGGAAATTCCTTGTGTGACTTCGGGCACTCAGAAGTGGAAGGGGGCTAGTCCTAGTTTTATTGCTAGGGCGGTTGTTATTATGATTGATGCTATGGGGTTGAGGTCTTTTGATACGGTTCATTGTCCTGAGTGCAGTAGGTTGATGATAATTCCTATTATTAGGATTATGGAGGCGGTTGCTTGTGTTAAGAAGTATTTTGTGGCTGCTTCTGTGGATCGTGGGTTATAATTTTTTATGAGGATGGGAATAATGGCTAATAGGTTTATTTCAAAGCCGATTCAGACTATAAGTCAATGGGAGGTTGTTATTACAATTATAGTTCCTGAAATAACGGTTGATATAATGATAATAAAAATTGGGGGTTTGATTAGTATGGGAAGGGTATAAACCAACATTTTCGGGGTATGGGCCCGATAGCTTATTTAGCTGACCTTACTTTAGAATGTGGTGTAATAATGGTAGCACGAAGATTTTTGGATTCTTAGGATTAGGTTCAATTCCTATAATTCTAGAAATAAGAGGGTTTAAACCTCTATGTTTTACTCTATCAAAGTAACTCTTTTATCAGACATATTTCTTATGTTTGAGGTGGGATGCTTGCTGTAATAATGGGTAGTGATACGTGTCATATGCATAGGGCTAGGGTGAGAGGTAGAAAATTTTTTCATAGGAGGTGTATTAGTTGGTCGTATCGGAACCGTGGGTAGGATGCTCGGATTCATAGGAAGGTGGTTGTTAAGAGCAGGGTTTTTACTGTAAAGTTGACGACATATAGTTCTGGTATATAAGGGTTGTGAAATGCTCCGAAGAATAGAATAGTTGTGAGGATATTTATTATGATGATGTTAGCGTATTCTGCTAGAAAGAATAGGGCGAAAGGGCCTGCTGCGTATTCTACATTAAATCCTGATACTAATTCTGATTCTCCTTCTGTTAGGTCGAATGGAGCTCGGTTAGTTTCTGCTAATGTTGAGATAAATCATATTATGGCTAGGGGTCATGCGGGGATAATTAGTCATATATATTCTTGGGTGATGATTAGTGTGGCTAGTGTAAAAGATCCGTTTATTAGTAGTACTGATAGGAGGATAATAGCTAGTGTTACTTCGTATGAGATTGTTTGGGCTACGGCTCGTAGGGCTCCAATTAGGGCGTATTTTGAATTTGAGGCTCATCCTGATCATAGGATGGAGTAAACAGCTAGGCTTGATATGGCTAGTATGAATAGTACTCCTAGGTTTATGTTAATAAGTGGGTATGGTATAGGTAGTGGAATTCACATGGTTAGGGCTAGTGTGAGGGCTAGGATTGGTGCTATAATGAATATGAATATGGAGGATGTGAGGGGTCGGAGGGGTTCTTTGGTGAAAAGTTTTACGGCATCTGCGATGGGTTGGAGCAGGCCATAAGGTCCTACGACGTTTGGTCCTTTGCGAAGTTGTATGTAGCCTAGTACTTTTCGTTCGACTAGGGTCAGGAAGGCTACGGCGAGGAGAATAGGGATAATTAGTGAGAAGATGTTAATTATGAACATGTTGTTAAGGAGAGGAATTGAACCTCTGATAATAAAAGCTTAAGTTTTATGCAGTTACCGGGCTCTGCCACCCTAACAAACCCGAGCTCTACGGGCAATATAGTTAGATAAACTGTCTAGATTAAGATTATATCATCTATTAGGTTAAAGGCGCTTTGGTAAAGTGGGCCTTATTTCTCTTGTCCTTTCGTACTGGGAGAAATTATTTAATAGATAGAAACCGACCTGGATTACTCCGGTCTGAACTCAGATCACGTAGGACTTTAATCGTTGAACAAACGAACCTTTGATAGCTGCTGCACCATCGGGATGTCCTGATCCAACATCGAGGTCGTAAACCCTATTGTCGATATGGACTCTGAAATAGGATTGCGCTGTTATCCCTAGGGTAACTTGTTCCGTTGATCAAGTTTTTGGATCAATAAGTGATGTAATACTTTTGACTGGTCAGTCTTAATTTAAATCACTCGGAGGTTGTTTTGTTCTCCGAGGTCACCCCAACCTAAATTGTCGGCCCATAATAGAGGTTTGTTGTTCCTGTCGGTTAAGTTAATAGGGTCTCTTTGGGTCGGTTAATTAAAGCTCCATAGGGTCTTCTCGTCTTATTGTTATATTCCCGCCTCTTCACGGGAAGGTCAATTTCACGGATTGGAAGTAAGAGACAGTAAAGCCCTCGTGTGGCCATTCATACAAGTCCCTATTTAGGGAACAAATGATTATGCTACCTTTGCACGGTCAGGATACCGCGGCCGTTTAACTAGTGTCACTGGGCAGGCAGTGCCTCTAATACTGGAAATGCTAGAGGTGATGTTTTTGGTAAACAGGCGGGGCTTGTGTTTGCCGAGTTCCTTTTACTTCTTTTAATCTTTCCCTAAATTTGCATGCCTGTGTTGGGTTAACAATTAGTTCGATATTTTGTTTATGGTTGGGTTGTACATATCTTGTTGTTAACTATCAGTGGTTATCCGTTCTGATATAAACTTATGCAGGGAGAAATGTTTCTTGTTACTCATATTAGCATTATTGCTTCTATTAGTTAAATAGATTAGCCCAGTTTTAAATTAGGAGTTGGTTGCATTTTTTTGACATTAATACACTTTTATTGTTGAGCTTGAACGCTTTCTTAATTGATGGCTGCTTTTAGGCCAACTATGGTTTATTTTTATGCTTACTCTCTAATAAAGGCTGTATCCTGATTCTAAAAAGCTGTACCTTTTTAGACTATATTTTAAACTTACATTAGAATTGTGGGGTTTTTGGGGTAAGTTTAAAGTTGAACTAAGATTCTGTTCTGGGCAACCAGCTATCACCAGGCTCGTTAGGCTTTTCACCTCTACCCACAAATCTTCTCACTATTTTGCAACATAGACGAGTTCATCCTGTAATAGATTGTTCATGGGTAGCTCGTCTGGTTTCGGGGGACCTAGCTGAAGTTCTCTTTGTTAGGTTGTTCTAGCTAACTCATTATGCAAAAGGTACAAGGGGCAATCTTTGCTGTTTAGTGCTTTTAATTTTATCTTTCATCTTTCCCTTGCGGTACTTTCTCTATAGCGCCAAGTTAAATTTCTATCTCCTATACTTTTAAAAGTAACTGAATGTTTTGTTTTATTTTCTAGTGTTAATTGGGTTTGTGGGTGTTTGGGCTAGCTTTGGCTCAAGATGGTCAGTTTAGTATGAAATCTTCTGGGTGTAAGCCAGATGCTTTGTTTAAGCTACATCTTGTTATCCAAGCACACTTTCCAGTATGCTTACCTTGTTACGACTTGTCTCCTCTTGTGGGTGTGGTGATTTAAATAGGTTTTTTGGGTTATTGTCACTTGAGGAGGGTGACGGGCGGTGTGTGCGTGCTTCATGGCCCGATTCAACTGAGCTCTCTATTCTCAGGTTTACTACTAAATCCTCCTTTAATACTTAGTTTCATAAGGATTTTCGTGGGTGTTCTAGTTTTAGAAAATGTAGCCCATTGCTTCCCATCTCATGGGCTACACCTTGACCTAACTTTTTTGTGTTAAGATACTTGTGCTTACTTTTCTTCCTTTTTAGGGTTTGCTGAGGATGGCGGTATATAGGCTGAATTAGCAAGAGATGGTGAGGTATATCGGGGTTTATCGATTATAGAACAGGCTCCTCTAGAGGGATGTAAAGCACCGCCAAGTCCTTTGAGTTTTAAGCTGTTGCTAGTAGTTCTCTGGCGGATAGTTTTGTTTGAGTTAACTATCTAGGTTTAGGGCTAAGCATAGTGGGGTATCTAATCCCAGTTTGGGTCTTAGCTGTCGTGTATTCGGAGATATTAAAGTTACTTTCGTGCTGTATTTTTATGTTAACTGCAGCTTTTTACGGCCTAGTTAAGGTTTAACTTTAGTATATTATTTTCTCTGTAACACGCTTTACGCCGTGGGTCTATTAGTTTGGGTTAATCGTATGACCGCGGTGGCTGGCACGAAATTTACCAACCCTTGTTTAATATAACTTAGTCGAACTTTCATTCATAGCTTAATTTTTATCACTGCTGTATCCCGTGGGGGTGTGGCTAAGCAAGGTGTCATGAGCTACTATGGTTGTGTGCTTGATACCAGCTCCTTTAGGTTATTGGGCAACTTAGAGGGCATTTTCACCGGGATGCGGAGGCTTGCATGTGTAATCTTATTAATAACTAATAGAAAGGCTAGGACCAAACCTTTGTGTTTATGGAGTCTGGCGACTCATCTAGGCATTTTCAGTGCCTTGCTTTATGTATTTAAGCTACATTAACTGGGGGCGTGGGGTTGGTTTGGATATGTAGGGTGTTGTTCAATAGGGACGAATTAGAGATCAGGTTAGTGTATCTATAGATATCTGCAAACAGAGTTATGATTTAGTACTAATAGCTAGCAATGATAGGGGATTGGTAAAGCTTGTAAGCGTTGTTCTTAAGCCTTATATTTAGGTACGGTCTAGTCTTGTTTTTGGGGTTTGGCAAGACACAAATAGGCACGTATTATTATAAATAAGGTTAACGGGGGGTAAGGGGGGTTTGATTAAGCTAGTTATTTACTAAATTAAAGTGTTTGCGTGTGTATACGTGTACGTGTACGTGTACGTGTACGTGTATACGTGTACGTGTACGTGTATGCGTGTACGTGTACGTGTATACGTGTACGTGTACGTGTATACGTGTACGTGTACGTGTATACGTGTGTACGTGTACGTGTATACGTATACGTGGGTGCGCGCATGCCGTGTCCTGTGGAACATTGGGAATTTAAGTATATGTCCTGTGACCATTGACTGAATAGCACCTTGACTGTCCGTACGTGCGAGACCCCGCATAGAGAATAAGCCCAGCTACAATATATTTGACTGAGTCAGGACCTTTAGGTCATAGCTGAATCATAGCAAGTTCGACCCCTAAAAATTAAAAGATACCAAATGCATGACACCACAGTTATGTGTGATCATGGGCTGATTAGTCATTAACCCATCG